AGCGGTGGATGGAGCTCATCCCAATGGTTGTATAAACTATGTTCCCTTAGGTTATCCCTCGGCTTTTGTGTAAGGCTTTCATTCCGGCTTGGATAGCTAGTTCCCAAGCTTCCCGAGACTATAGAGAATTGGCTGGTTTGGGTTTCAGTAATCAAATAAGGAGTTGAGCAATGATAGTGGCGGGGTTCGTTCTTTTATGAGTTCAGCGAGGCTCTTCAAGACCTAGCGCCCGTCGTGTCATGCAATTCTCTTGCTACCGTGGAGTCTGTCCCCTTTCCTAGGTTTCCCCGGGTACGCCTAAATGGTATCGGGCGCAGCCTAGAGCGTTAGAGACAGGCTTCCCCACCCAAAGATAAAAAGCAAGAAGATCCCTAATCGCTAGTGTAATTGTTGTCTCAATTGTGCTATTGATGTGAAGTATGAGTGAATTCTCCTCCGCCCGTCCCGTATAAGCATAGAGTGAGTGGAGTTCTTCCCTGATTTGCATCCCTACCGGTCAGTAGCCCCCCTCTTTCTTATTGAAGTGAGCCCCCTATGAATGCCTGTAGTTCCCACAGTGGGTTTCTGGTGGGATTATGTTCCTTCTGCATTCCCCTCTGGTTGAGGTCCGCACCCTGTCTTTCTGGGTGAGTCCGCTGTCGGCGCCCTTCCTCTTCTTGATCCTAAGTCCCTTCACGAGAGTTCGTTCCTTTGTCGGCATCTGGTGTTGACCGCGGAACTATACCGTTTCCTGGGACCCTTGGTTTGTGGCAAAACCCAGCTCCGGCCGGAGAAGAAGCAGGGTATCGAGCCGAAGAGCGATTTTGTGTCGTAAGGAGAAGTTCTGAACGATGTACTTAATCTCACATATATGCTTTATATACCAGATTTGGGAAAGATAGAAAAGGTAGTTGCAGCTAGGAGCTCATTTCCCATGTAGTGGTGAAGTTCAAATTGATCTCTTTGTTGCCTATCCTTCTCTTTTATATGGGGTTTTAGTTTAAGTTCCTGCAGTTTGAGTTCTTTCTTTGTCCTTCCCAACCATTTTCAGACATTGATCTAGTTTAAGTGCCTGTTACAGATGCCTTTATAGTCCTATATAAGCTGGGGTAATCTCTTTTTTCATCCCATTTATAAGATCTGCAGTAAGCCTCTTTTGTAATTGCTTTTTTAAGCTCCTTTGAAAGTCAGTAAGCAGTATATTTTACAGTCGGTAACATCATATTCTAGTTGGAGAAAGCTTAGATGCAGTTGGATTCTATCGAGTTGCAGTCGGCTTATATCCAGTGGCAGTTGGCGTAGCTTTCGTTCGCCCTTCCGCTACTAATACGGTTTTCGTGGCAGTTTTTATACTGTTATTGCTAAGCGCTTATAATCCCAATACAGCAGTTCCTGCCTCTTTTGGTTTGTAAGAAGCCCTGCCCTTTTGGATCGTGTAAGCCAGTTCTACTTCTATCCCTACGACTTCTGTTATATCCCCTACCTTTCCTTATTCCTTCGAGCTGAAGTACTGGGGTAAACCTACTCTACTACTACCCAAGCCAATTCGCATCGATCTAGTTTTAGTCTTTTCCCCTGCTACTGCCATATTTCCAGTCTATCCAATTGAAGTGTTAAGGCAAGCCCCTCCATCAAATTAAACTGGGAGTTCTATTGCTTCTGCCTATCCAGTTGGGGTGCCATATCTAGTTTTCTCCCTTTTCGCTGGGAGATCTATTCCAGCCAGTAAACCAACAGTATCAAATAAAGCAGCAGTATCTTCTTGAAGTTCCTTTTTCCTTGTTGAAAGACTTTAAAGCGGCTTGAAACCTAACTACTTGCCTGGATAGCTTAAGAGCTTGCCCGGAGGCACTAGTAGTTATCTCCTTGAGCCCTTTACCCTGCGATCTCTGCGCTTTCAAACTAACCTGCTTTTTTTTGGACCTAAAATCCCTAGTAGCCTAAGCTTGATCAATTGATCTTATACGGGCACAGATAGGATTGCTAACCGGATTTATCACAGGGAGGGATTACCGCAAATACGAGATTGGGCCCCTTAACTCTTTTGTATCTTACGCTCCTTAGTCTTAGTAAGGAAATATGAAATATTGTTAACTCACGAGAAGCATTTTTTTTCTTAACTTCTAAAGAAAGTCAATCTGGTTTTCGAGCTTACCTCTTGGATTGCATTGTTGGTTTTTAATGCTTTTAATGCTTTCTTGAGATACTCTTTACTGCCAGGGGAAATAATCCCTCTTCCTGGTCTGATGGAGTGACCTTGCCAGCTTTGGATCTATAATCCCTAACCCGCTTTCCCTGCTTGAGATACTTCTGCTGGCCTGCCTTCCTTTAAGGAATAAACTATAACAGCCCTAAGATAGACGCCCCTCATCCTTGTACGCTCTGGCCTTCTCTTATGGAACCTATGGTCTAGGGGAATAAATAAAATATTAGTACAGGTAATTTACTGGTGGACATACTCCCGCTTTGTACCTTTATCCCGCGGAATTTACCGTGCCTACTTTAAAATTAAAAGGAACTGATGGATTTCTCTTTTCTGCTGTATTTTATTTTCCCTTGCTGGAGCTCCATAAGAGGCTTAGCTTTTCTTTTTTCTCCAACTGCCACTGGCCTGCCTGAGAGGGGAACTCAAACTCCATCGAAGTAAACTGGCTTGACTGTCGCAATTAGCTTCCCTGGCTTGCTTGTCCCTTAGGACTGCAACTAAAATGAAAACCGCAGAGAATGGAATTGGATCACTGGGCACTCCCAAAAAGGCTGGTACAAAGACTGCCTTAGGATAGCAATTGAAGGCAACTCGACTCTTTTCTATTCTCGCCTATGATGCTCCCGCCCATGCACCTTATTACCGACTAGGCAAATTCTCACCTCCCTGCTTAGCGCCCTCAATTTGTTGAAGGGAATAACAGAAGCACTCCTAGGGAACCTGGTTAAACTCTTACCTCGCCTGGTCCTTATGAGAAAGCCACCTAAGGAAAAGAAATCTCTAGGGTCAAACCTAGCCCCCCCAGGGACAGAGACGAAGTGACTGGCGCATAAGCACCGGGCTGGAAAACGAACTGGACAGGAAGCATATACTATAAGGACACAACCCCTATTTGAGGAGTCCTTATTAAAGACAAGCGGGGAAAGCATTCGTAATCAAAAGTAAATCGATTACATCGCCTTGTAAAGAAGAGTAATATAATCCCTAGCCATTGCTTTCACTGTCTTACTCGCTGGCAACTGCCACTGCTTATATGGATAGGCTTGCTCATTTGACTTTCTGTCATTTTAAATAGTTCTTCCTATTAAACAGGCTTGACAACTTTCTCTTATAAAAGCTTAGATGACTATCTTTTCATCTCTAACTTAATTGCTTTCCTTTTTCCGCCGATTGCTTCCACTTCTTTGGCGGGGTCAAGCAGCATTTTAAATAGTTGCGCGGGTGGAGGCAAATAAGGACCCTCGTAGACAGAAGAGGAAGCATCTGCTCGTTCCCTATCGAGTGGATCAAATCCCAAGCCCTTGCTTTCACTTGCTTACTTGCTGGATTCAGTCAGATAACTTACTTGACGAATAGAACTTAACTAGCTGGCAGGAAACTCGGCTGGACCTACATCGAAAGAAAAAGAAAGTCCAACTGAAACTTACATAGAATTGGATGGGCTTACCTTTCCAATGGAACTCGATGGCCGGCCCACACTGGCTGCAAGGAAAAACTCGACTGCAAACTATTATTTCCTATCATAAAAAATAAAAAAAGGGTAAGACCTTAGCATGTAAAGAAAAGACATCTATCTATTAGCGTGAGTACCAGGGCAAGATCTAGCCGGGGGTTTTCGTTTGAGTTCCAGCGGAAGTGCTAATATTAATTAAATTCTTTCGAATTAAAAAAAGCCAGTAAGCAAGCAAAGAAGTGGGCAAGCATCCTGTCTAAATGTGTCCCGTGACGTGAGACCTAGCTTACCATAGATTGGTTCGGGAGGTATTCCCTTTCGCTCTATGTTATTCCCAGTCCTGGTAACTGTAGTGGCATTCTCTCTTGGCGCGAGTTCCATTGCAGGCGAGTTTGAAAGTCTTTCAAGCTGTCTCTTGACGGGCAGTCCCTTTCTCAATTCCATTCCATGTTGGTCCAAGCGAGGCATAGGGGAACTACAAGCCTAAACATATCCATTATAAAAAGGACTGGAAGGACCATCTTACCGCCGATCAAGAGCACTCGACCATGTCTTAATCTGCTTATAAAAAAACTGCCTCTATCCACAGGATCAACTACTACTGCCATTTTCAGGGTGTGGCACCACCATCTCTATAGAAGCTCCTCTGCATCTGCCGTGTCTGCTAGTGTGAGGGACAAGCTAGCCTGGTCATCAGACCATAGCTCCTTCTCGTGCTCACTGGCAGTTCTCTTCCTTATTATAAATAATAAGCATATCGCTAACGCGCCTTACTATTTATAAGAAGTGCTTTCGTTTCGGAACCAGCCCCCGATACGTAACCCTTCTTCGCTGCCCGCCTTGCTCCATCCTCCGTTGATCGATCCAGTCCTTGCTTTCGCAGCTCTTTCCCTGCTTAGCGCCCTCAAGCTTCCAGCCGAAACCGAATCCACCGAGTCCGCCTTTCAGTGATGAGCGAACCAAGTAGTGGGGTCGTCGTGGGAAGTGGCAGTCCGAACAAGTGAGGGCTGTGCTTGATCAACATCAAAGAAAACTCAAAGCAACGGGCCCGGGGAATCCCTGAAAAACTACAGGGAACCGGCTTTGAAGCTTCGCTGCACTTTAGGTTTAGGAAGAAGAGATATTCTTTCTAACCGACGAGAGGAGGGGACGGGTAGAGAGGAAAGGGATAGTATCCGCTAGTTCCACTTCCCCAACACACTCTCCTGAGAATGCTTGGCAAGGCTAGGGCTTAGAAAAATCAAGTACGGGATTCAAACTTATAAATATAAGCAAGAAGACTGAGGGAACCATGCTTCCTACAGTCAATCTGGACTGACTTCTCTTTTTCTACAATCTACAATATTACAATATAGAATATACCTAGGACGTCAGGTTCTCCTCAGAGAGGATATCATCTACCGTTCAGCAACAAGAGATATCCGGAGGAACCTGGCCTGTACGGGAACGGGATAGAACAACTCGGAATGGAATAAGAAGAAGAATTCGCAAGCGAGATATAGATCAAGCTGAGAGGATGAAGCTCACCTCTTTCTGTACAACTTGGAGACGGCTGTCAATATTAAAGAGAGCTGGAGGAAAGCGCTTGCTCTGCCTCTGCCGAAGAAAAAGAGTGAAATTTATCCCCTGTATAGCTTACGAAGCCTAGGCCAGTTAAAGACGGGGGCATCTGACGACCGAACACATGAAAAAGCGATAGGCGAGAGGCAGCAACCAAGACCGAAGACAAGGACAATGAAGCCGAAGCTAGGGCGAATGAAGCTAAGTCGTCAAATCGATGGTCAGATGAAGCTAGGTCGGAAAAGCGACGGGCGAAGGCACGAAAGAAAAAAACGAGCGTCATATAGTCGGCCAAAGCCAGAGCTAACAAACGCACGAGAGACCAACTATAATGGTGGCTCTCAGAATCTAAAGCTTCGACAAAACCATTTTTAAGCTCAAAATGCGGGCTTGTAGAACGTTTTCACTTGTTGAGCGCGATGAGCAGAGAGGCGGTTGAACGGGATGAGGTTCTGAAAGAAGGCAGTGAGGGTTCGGGAAAGGCAAGTAGTCATAAGCAGGAAGCATAGGAAACAGCAGCAAGAGCAGTCCGCAAAGCAGCTGGTTCAAAAGGAGAGAATACTTTGAATGAATGTAGAATGGGAACTGCTACTGGCGGATCTTTGCCTAGAACCGAAGCTGACCTTTAGCTAGCCGACCCTGTGCCAGAAGTCGTGTACTGGCATTTCAATAGGTCAAGCAAGTCCGCTGGCAACCCTGTAGGCTATTGGCTTTTTCCTCTATCCCTTTTCTTGCTTCGCTTACATGCTTGTTCTATGAGTTACTCCATTGGGAAAGACTATTCAATCTGAATGTCATATACTGGATGCTCGAGGCTCCCCCAATCGAAAGCTGCGGCAGTTGGGAGTTTCAAGAAGACCAATGAGCACCCACTGTTGGGGAGTTTACCCCTGCCTGATCAAGTCAAAAAATCAAGTTGATTACGAGACTTTCTGATAGAGTCCAGTAGAGCGGAAAGGTTTAGTTAAAAGAAAAGCAAAAGCACTTTCAAGAGATCCTAGGCCGAAAGCCATTTCTCGATAGAAATATCTTAGTACCTTAGAGCTTTCAAACGCTTTCTGCTTCGCCATAGAGACGACTGATACAACAGGGGACAACTCTTTTTAAAAGAAAAGGCAAAAGTAGTGTAGTTTTTGTACAAAGAAAGAGAGAGAAGGGGGCAGTTCTGTTTCCGTTTCAAGCAGACGAGAGAGACGGGACGCAGCAGGTCATAAGGCAAAAAAGAAGGAAGGAGTGATTGAATCCCCGCCTACATACAAATACAGATAGATGGGGAAGATGGATGAAGAAGTCTAGCTAGCTTCTAAGTGAAAAGAAAAGGAGCAGAAGAGGAACAAAGAATATCGTAGAAAGAAGAAAAGAGCGTCTTTTTATCCCCATTTTTTTGAAGCGGTTAAAAGAATTTGAAAAAAGTCCCGGGGAGATGATTACCGCCGGGCGGAAAATAACCCGAAAAAAGATAGCAATGCTGCCGCATTACACCCACCAGTGGAAACTAGCCTTCAAGGCAAGGAAACGAAGTGACGTAAGCTCCGAACAGGGGTCGAAGAATCCCCCGGCCTTAAAGAAGATTGTGGCACCAACCAATGCGCCCATAGACAGAAGTTTTAGTTTGCCTAGCCCGAGTTTGAGGGGGTTCAATAGTCAGTCTTTAGGGGGAGCGGCAATTGAATGCGAGCGCCTATGAATGCACCAATCCAGTAGTGGGAAAGGATTTCTCCTCAACGCAGACGCAAATATATTAGCATAGAAGCTGTCTTCATTTCCGCTCTTGGTCTTACCGGTGCTTTAGCCATATCTGTTGTTTGCCTTTGCCTACCTGCTGTTGGTGTAAGCGTAACCGGTGTTACTGCTATCGAATCAGCTCTTGGGTATACATAGGTAAGAATGAAGCCAATGCTGGTGGTTCAGGAAGTTAATAAGAAGAGGTTGTTTGTGACTAGCAGTAGCTGGCAACGGTCTTTGACACATCTATTAGCTGAAGAGTCGCTTGCGGAATGAGAGTAACATGCAAACCAAATTCAACCTTCTTCTCTCCAGCCTGCTCCCTTAAGCAATGCCGAATTAGATTAAATAAAGAGGACTAGCTGTGAGCTTTGAGGAAAGCCTGTAAGTTCTCTTTCGACTTCCCCTGGATTCTCTGCTCTTCCTGGGGAGAGTAACTAAGTAAGGCCAGTCTATTAGGTGATCTGGAAGATCAAGTGCTAATCTAATCACAACTCTTCTCTTATCCGCATGGTCTTGTTCAGCTGTCGCTACGCGCTTTAATATTACTTGGGTGGATTGGTTTGAATAGCCCTACCAGGGGCATACGGCATTACCGGTCGAATAAGCAGTGATTCCTGCTCGGCACTTGCTATAGAAGAAGCAGCAGTTAGCTCTAACGGCAGGTCACCGAGGATGAGAATAAGCTCTTCATCTGATCTTGCTAGGCTAGAAATTTAATAATCGATTAAAGAAAGTAGCTCGGATGAAAGCTCTCCCACCTTCGTAATGTAGTTGCTATCCTTCCTATGATTTTCCTTGTCGAGCGGAGGAAGTGACAAGGGGGAGAGTTCCGACTGTTTGGGCTTTGGAAGAGGATCTGCATCTGCCGTTGAAAGATGCAGCTTGGAGGAGTAGTCGGTTCTTCTATTCAAAGCAAGGCGGGGGGAATGAATCAGAACGGGGGAGAAATTCATCTGGTCACCGGGGTAGGATATGGTCTATGTGCCGCGAGTGCTCCGTCTTTCTGTACTTTATTCTTTATAAAGATAAAGGCGCTTGCTGCAACTTGTTAGAGTGGTGGGTGCCGTAGTTGTTTCGTTTGAAGCAGCACAGCTCGAGTTAGAGGACAAATATATGGTATTATCTCACTACCCTAAGATTAAGAAAAAAGGTCATCTTGACAATGCTTAGCGCCCTTCTGGACGCCAGAGGGCATAAACCTCTTCAGGGAAGATCAGAGTTCACTTTCACGGGCACAGGAAGAAGCGGCGGGCAGGAATGAAGGTTCACACTACTAGTAGGGAATAGGCCAATGGTTTTGAACTTACTTAATAAAAGATTTGGTCAAGACTGATTGCTTGGATAGCCGTAGGGAGAGGGAAGATAGTCCAGCTTTAAAGTGTTAGGTATAGTTAGAGATATCGGCCATAGGAGAAGTTTGGTGTATAGATTCTATGCGGAAGATCCAATCGGAAAGGTTCTTTCTCGTAATTAAGTAGAAGAAAGACCCAGCTGCAGCAAAGCCTTAAGCTTCAAGTCAATGCTTAGCGCCCTTAAAATAATAGGTATCTCCGAGTTGAGAGGCAGGGTGGACCTTCTTTAGTTCTTTGATCAGTCGCCTGAACTGAACGCATAGGAGAGGGCGCTAGCAAGTTAGGGATCAAGGGAAGCTAGCTGTAAGAGTAGCCCGGTAGGGTATATGTGCTAAGAAAAACGTGGATTGAAATCAATAATCAGTATTAGCGGGGGAGGTATGTATGTGACCTCGCGTAGTAGAGTAGGACCTTGTTCTTTTCTTGCTTGAAGAGAGATAGAGTTTTCGACCATTTCAAGTTACGAAATAGAGTAGAGGAGAGCAGAAGTTCAACAATAGGCTAAATAGGCTAATAAGCCCGCTTAGCGCCCTCAAGCGATAGGAGTACTTCCCAGGTTGTGCCTCCGGGGGCTGTACCAAAAAGGAATATTTCCCAAGCTAGTTATCAAGCAATATCTTTCCCGAAGTATCTTCTCTTAGGCGGGGAAGTGGGGATTTTAGATCCAGCTATCTAGAAAAAGGGCATCTATTTCCAGCAAGTCAGAAAAGGCAGCTATTGGGAGTCATCTTGGAAGAAAGATTCATTCAGTTGAAATGCTAACCCTTCTCAAGTAAAGTATATCTTTTGCCGCTGTGAAAGTATCCTCTTGATTTACGTGGGGGTATAAAGAATAGATCTGGCGCGGTACTAGATAGTGGCGGTCCAGTAATAGGTTTTAGGCAAGCTCCATTTAAGTAAGCCGCAAGCGCCTGTTGGCGTGCCTGTTTCCAGCTATCCAATTTCCGTCCTTGTCTCTTTCACCCCCTCTTATGAGCCTCTTCCCTTGGGATTGGCCCTTTCCTCACCTCTTTTCTTTGGAAAAGCAGCAGGTTTCGGGCAAGCTCTCAAAGCAGACTGTAAAGTGTAAGTGCTAAGCCTACGCATTTCTATTCCAATTCCAGTTCTAGTTCCGAGTCATGGAGTGCTAGTCCTAATTCCTGCTCGTTCCATTCTTCGTATCTTTCTTCTCCCCCTGTCCGAGTAGTAGAATTATAGGGTATTTCCTGTTCTATATTTAGCATATCTCCTGTAGTGAGTGCTTCTGCTTTCCATCCAGTACCTATTACATATTTATTTATACCATCTAGTGCTTCTGCTTGCGAGCCAGTGCCATCAAGTTGCCAGCCATCTATAGATCCAATGCCAGTAGGATAAGCAGTGTAAGCCTATCTCTACGGAGTACTACTTTCCTATAAGGGATGGGGGCAGGAAAAATTGAGTTATCAAGGAGTATGGGTGGTCCATGCGATCCAGTGGAAGTCTTAGAGTAAGACTGTCTGCTTGTTGGAATAGCTTTTGTTCTATATGTCTTTCTTCAAAAAGTAAGTTGTTAAGCGCGTGAGCAAGCTAGTCCCAATCCGTCGCAAGCGCCTTCTGAAAACTAGGCAATTGCACAAAAAAGTTAAGCCTCGGAAGTTGAAGTCTTAAGCTAAGCCCTTAACGCCAAGAAAGTATAAGTTGGACTTTCTCGTCTTCTTATTGACTAGATAGCCCTACCTTAATTTACTGGATAGCGATAGAAATCTCGGCGCTGAATATGTAGCCTAAGAAGTAGTTGTTGCCCATGAATAAGCAGTAGAAGCTTATTGGAAAGACTCTGGCTAAGGCTTTTATAAGACATGTAAAAGACGTGCTTCTTTGTATAGTGCGGCTGAATATGGCTTGGAGCTGGGGATACCTTGAATATGAATACCAGTAATAGAACTCTTAGAATACGCTTTTGGAGGAATCATTTTATACTTTCGTGCCCTATCCCTATCTATTTATTTCCTTATATTTATACTATAACTTTCTTCCTCTTAAGGCCGCAAGCGCCTTGTTGATTTTTTGACCTGAGGCGCGCTCATAGCTTGTTAAGAAATTCATTATCTGAATGAGAGATTGAGCCATTAGTTAAAAGAATGGTGTCATCGGCGAACAATAAGTGAGTAATAGGAGTGCAGCCTCTAGATACATGATAGCTCTTCACCTTTCCTTGAGATGCCAACGCTAGCAGACCTCGACTGAGCACCTCCTCGGCTAGAATAAATAGGGTGGGAGCGAGAGGATCGCCCTGACGGAGACCCCTAGTAGATTTGAAGAAACCATGGACTCCTCCATTGAAGAGTACGGAGAACCAGCAGTTGGAAATCATGGCTCGAATATAGTCAATGAATCTTTCATGGAACCCAAATTTTGCAAGAACTTTGTAGAGGAAGTTCCATTCCATTCGATCGTATGCCCTTTCCATATCGAGCAATATTATTTATGATATTGCTGCCATAGCATTTGCGGTTGAGCTCCTGTGTTAGTTCTTGAGCAAGGGATATGTTTTCCAACGCAAGCGCCTCCCACGGACAAAAGCACCTTGGTTCTCCGATATGAGAGCAGGAAGGATCCCTGCAAGTCTGTCATTGAAAAGTCGAGAGATGATTTAAAAAAAAAAATGACACAGACTCACTGGGCGAAAGTTTTTAACAGTCTGAGCATTCTCTACTTTTGGCAGAAGCACCAGGCGCTTGCGGAAGTCTAAGCCCTTTGTTTGGAATGTATGGTTCTGAAAGAATTCGATAACCGCCTTATAAATAGTGTCCTGAACGACATCCCAGCAAGATATAAAGAAATGCCCAGAGAATCCCAGGTGCACTGTCGGCGGATAAACCGAATACCACTTTTTCCACCTCCTCAAGCGTGGGGAACTGCAAGAGCTGCTGATTATGATCAGAAGTAATAAGGGAAGGTATGCAATCCAGAATTCCATCATCAATGTGTGAGTCCTGTGAGGAAAACAATGATTGGTAATAATCTGTAATCAGAGAGGAGATAGCACCGGGGTCAGAAAGCAAAACACCATTCTCGTCCGCTACGCGCCTTGATGGAAGCTGCTCGCCTTTTAACCTGCACAACATTATGGTAAAATTTTGTATTGCGGTCTCCCTCAGCCACCCATTTGATGTGGGCCTTTTGTTGATAGAAAATCTCTTCTATCAAGAGCGCTGCACGTCAATAAGTTGATTTTTCGCCTCATTAAGAAGTTGAAGATTGCTAGGGGAAGGATCTTCATCGAATGCCTGCAGTGCAACCAGTACATTCTCTTCAGCTGCAGAGATATTAGAAAATAAGTTCCCAAACACCTCCTTGTTCCATTTCTTCAGTTCTTGCTTTAGACGTTTTAGCTTGCCTACAAGAGCACACAGTGGGGTGGCATACAGGGGCTGATCCCAGCAGGTCTTTACCATCTGTTTAAAGGTAGGATGAGATGCCCACATATGCTGATATCTGAATGGCCTGGGCTCCCTAAGCAGTGAGTCTTTATATGTCACTAATAGTTGGGCATGATCAGAGAGAGTTCTGCTTAGGTGTTGAAAAACAATGTAAGGGAATGCTGTCATGTAGAGTTGACGAGGCATCTGTCTAGCCGTGCCCTGATGCAGTGAACTCCTAAAGAATCTATCTGGCAAAAAGCAATTCGTCGATTTCAATCCAAGGTGCACCTTGCCTTTTTTCAGGTAGCTTTGTTACGCCTATTCAGCTAGGTGGGGCATTGGTCATAGCCGAAATTCGTCGAGGGGAAAAAAAACTGCAAGGCGGATCTTACGTGTGATGCATATGCTCCACGATCCACGCGCCAGTGCTAGGGTTTCTCAGAGCTAAGGATCTCTTGCTCTGATACTGTCCAAGTCAAAAACTTGGAATGAAGAACAAAAGCAAAAACAATTCCATTGCCTCATAGGCCCCAATACATTTGGGTAAAAAGACAACTGTGCCCTTACAAAAAATAATGTTTAAAAGAAAATGACTGACTATATAGGCTCCTACAACACTGCATAAAGCATTAAATCTATCACTTCATCCGTCACACTCATTGTTGATAACACGGACCCTCAAACTCACGATGCATGGAGAGAAAGAATCGAGAGTTTGTCAACTAGAAAAGCTGAGCGATAGTATGTGTCTTTGTGAATAAATCGGCAAGCTGCAGGGAATAAGAAAAAAAAAGTAATGAGATGGTGTCATCAAGAAGTTTTCTGCGCCCTTACTA